AATTATGTAAGAACCAAAAAAATCTTTTATTTATTTTTGAAAAGACGTAAATGTCTTTCTTTGAAGTAATGAAACTATTTAAATTATGATATTCGTGGAAAATAAATCGCAACAAATGCAAAGAAGGAACATCTTTGATCCAGCATTGAAGGATTTGAACTAAGATTTCCAGATGGATGGGATGGGGTATTAGTAGATCTAACACAGAATTTAAATGTGAGAATTTATCTTCTAAAAAAGGAAAGATTGAATGAATAGATTGTAAATTCTGAGATTTTATTATTTTTTTTTCTTCAAGGGAAGATACTAATCGCGACGAGAATAGAATTTCCAGAATGACTCCAAAACCTTCTGATAATATTTGAGAAGAAAAATGAGAAGAAAAAGAATTCTTATGCCCCCAAAATCTATTTTGGTTAGAACCAGAACCATTTACCGAATAAAAAAAAGGTTTCTGTTGATACATTCGAGTAATTAAACGTTTCACAAGTACTAAACTATATTTATTGTTATAACCAATAATTTCCACAGGTTCGTAATAAATAAAACTATTGAAGCTATGATCATGAGCAAGTGAGTAAATATACTCCTGAAAGAGTAGCGGATATAGGAAGTTTTGTTGCCGAAATGTATCTTTTTTCAATCTAAATATACCTGTAATCCTGTCATTTACATACATTTTTACTATAACCAAAAAAAGGAAGGCACTTCTTGTGTTCTGAAATGATACATAGTGCAATATGGTCAGAACGGCGTATGTGTATATTTTATGTAGTCTATTTTTTATCTTATACTAGCTTATACTAATAAATTCTATATAATTTAGATATAATATACACTGTCTATACTGTTACTTTATAGACTCTCTATTTTTTTCTTTATAAGAATAAGAGAATAAGAATTTTACAAAAATATCTTATTCTTTTACTGTATATATATTTTTATACTGTACTGTGATGTAAATCACTTAATGGTAATCTAAGAAGTAAAAGATTTAATAAAAAATAAAGAATAGATACCCCGGAGACAGAAGGTCGAATTTACAGATCTTTTTCCTTTCCCTTTCTATCCAATTAGGTTTATTTGTTAATAAAACTATAATAACAATAAAAGAAAGAAAAGAATGATAAAAAAAAAAAGAAGGAAAAGGGGTAAAAATCTTTTATTTTTGCAACCCAATAACTCTTTTGATTTTGGGAAAATTCTTGTTTTATCACTATACTATTTATTCTACACATCCGTAATTCATAATAAAGAATAATTAGGATTAATAAAAAAAAAAAATAATCAATGGTCCACTCACAATTAACAAGAGAACCTTTCCAACATAAGGTACTAATCTATTTTTAACGTCTAATTAGTAATTTGATTGGGTAATCATTCAAATTAAGAAGATAAGCTCGTTGCTTTTTTGTCTTACTCCAATTGGAACCATAAGGCTCTATCCATTTATTCCACTAGACTCGACTATAAAATACTTTACTTAATTACAAAATTGTTATAAAAAGAACAATTTATGGTGTTCCATTATGAGTATGAAATTTCTTATTTTTCTTCTATTATTGTTTTTTATGTTTTTTTTTTACGACATGCTTTTTTTTCCATTCATTACCTTTCAGGATCAGTCGCGGTCTTCTAAACTCTACCAATAGTCTAGACGAATTCCTTCATCCAAATGTGTAAAAGATCATAGTCGCACTTAAAAGCCGAGTACTCTACCGTTGAGTTAGCAACCCGAATCAATATAAAGTGTAGATATGATCGAAATAAAAAAAAAAAAAATAAGAATAATAATGGAATTGCACTGCGCAACTGCGTCAAAACATGGAACTTGCAACAAATATAAACAACAAAATATAAAACGGATCGGTAAAAAAAAAAGAGAATTATAAAATTGAAAAACACCCAATTTTCTCAATTTTTTTTCTTTTCGCTAAAAAAATACGTTTTGTATATTTGTATAAAAAAGAGTAAATCCTAGCAAACCCATCTATTTTTCTAAAGTGAAGGAAAGAACCAATAGGGAATGCAGATAAAAAGATATATTTATCTACGATCAAATTATATTTGTTCGAGACGCCGTTGTCAATATGAATGTACTTTGTTAGAAAACAAATTTAAAGAAATTATATATAAATTTGTATTGGATTAGCACAACATAAAGAAGAAATAGGAACGACAAAAAAAGAAAGGTTCGATACAAAGACAAGAAAAATTACCCCCCCTTTTTTTGGGGGGGGGGTTTCACAAAAAGAAGCAAGAAAAAAATTAAGAAGAAAATAAGTATGAATATAACAAGAAGAAAACAAACTTTGAATAAAGAATTACACAAAGATAGGTACTAGTGAGCCTACTCTTTATTTTTTGTTAAAATCAATTAGAAATTATTTCTTTAAAGAATTCTACCTTCCTTAAAATATCATGAACAGTTCCTGTGGGTTGAGCACCTTTTTCAAGGAAATATAAAATAGCAGGAACATTTAAATAAGTTTGATTATTTATTGGATCATAAAAACCAACTCTTCGAAGATCTCTTCCTTCTCTTCGGGATCGAACATCAATTGCAACGATTCGATAGATGGCTCATTGGGATAGATGTAGATAAAAAATTCCCCCCTAGAAACGTATAGGAGGTTTTCTCCTCATACGGCTCAAGAAAAAATGATTTTAATTTATCTTTCTATCTATATAGATATAAATAGAAAGATAAATGGATCCGTAAAGAATTAGACTCTAATTTTCGCCTTTTTCCTTCTTCACAGAAAAAAAGAAATTTCATTCGTACTCCTTACTCAAGTTGAATAGTTTTTAAAGAGTTAAAAATAAAATCCTTATAATTTATTGAGCTGTCTCTAACCTATTTTTTTGTCTCGTTTTGTATCTATTCTTTTTTTTTACTAATTCTGATACAACTGTTGAGACAGATTAAAATAGTGTTTCCTTGTTCCGGAATTCGTTGTCTTTGCTTTTCGCTTTGTGAAATCATTGGGTTTAGACATTACTTCGGTGATCCTTACTCCTTTTCAAAAAGGCAGCAACATACCTTTTATGTTTCTATGAAACAAAGAAAAATCATATGAAAGATTGATTCCTTTGCGATACACTTTTGATCAAAAAAGTTTCAAAATTTTGACAAATTTGACTTTTTGATTTCAAACTTGTTCAAATTTGAAACTCTCCTTTTATATTTTTATTATATATATGAATATTCTAATAATATTTCTATTGATCATATATTTTTGATGATATATTTACAAAGTTGGTCTAACTTATTGATTGTCACTAACCCTAGATTATTCTCCCGATAAATGAATCAATCAGTTTTGCTCGAGCTGCATCATATGCTATACCATTAGTCTTTTTATTTACCAACCTAAAACAAATGAAATTTGGTTTCTAGCAGAACAAACTATGTCGAGACAAGAGCATCTTCATTCGTATAGAAAATGGCGGATATCAGAATCCACAGTCAATCATGTCCTTCAAGTCGCACGTTGCTTTCTACCACATCGTTTCAAACGAAGTTTTACCATAACAACCCTCTAATTTTATTTGAATTTGGAACCGTATGCAATTGATTCAATATAGAATCATGAATAGTCATTGGCTGAACCGATACATAATAATTAACACTTATCTATCTCTGAATAGATAGAGATTTATCCGGAAAGGATTTCACTTAATTTAACCCCATATTTTTTTTTTTTTTTTTCAGGTGAAGAAAATAACCTGAAAAAAAAAATAAGTTTTCAACAAACTTATTTACATCTTCAACAGATCTTTCGGGATTGTCCATCATCAACTCTTAAAAAAAAAAAGAGGATTCGAAGAATCATTCTTCGAATTCATATTGAAAAACATTGTATTCAATATGTTACAAAAAATTTTTTCATTAAATTTTAAATAGAAGAATCTTTCGTTTATGATGGGAGTGATCTGGGACGGAAGGATTCGAACCTCCGAGTAACGGGACCAAAACCCATTGCCTTACCGCTTGGCCACGCCCCATTTTTCTTTTGTCTAAGACAAATTAAGCGAAATATTGGTTATTCGTCAATAAACACCCAAAATACATATAGGACATGTTGTCAGTAGAATTCAACACAATAGATATAGAATCAAAAAAATGAATTGATCATTATATAGAATTCAATTAAGATATTGTATGAAAATAGAATTATTGTATTCTCATTTGATTCGAGAATATAAGGAAGGATTCTTGATTGGGGAGAAGTAAAAAAAAAAAGAAGAATTTCTTTCATTTCTCTGCCCTTTTCATTTTTAACTCAGAAAAACAACTCAATCCAATCTGATAATTTATTCTCATTTCAATTTAATTTTTAAGAACAAGAAAAGAATATTTGTTATGTTTAATATCTTTAATTTCATCTGTATCTGTCTTAATTCTACCCTTTATTCGAGTAGTTTTTTCTTCGCCAAATTGCCCGAAGCTTATGCCTTTTTTAATCCAATCGTAGACATTATGCCGGTTATCCCTTTATTCTTTTTTCTCTTAGCCTTTGTTTGGCAAGCTGCTGTAAGTTTTCGATAAAAATAAAATATATATTAAATTCATATTCATAATTTATTCGATAAAAAAGATGAGATTTTGATTATAAAAATAAATAAGATCAGAAAAGTCTGACATTAGGAACCCTCGATTCAAAAAGGGAAATTCTGGTATCTTCTATTTTATATTGAATTTTCATAAAGGGGGCGATTATTTTTAATCAGCTTATTTCTTCTTTTGTTCTGACCTTTCCTTTATAAGATCCCATAAAATATCTAAGTATATATATGGCAATAATTTTTTGGTAACGAAAAATTACGAATCTTTTTATATGAAATTTATATGAAAAAGGAATTCATGAAAATGAATTTAAAAAAATTTCTTATTTTTAGAGCGTCATATCAAAATAATGTAAAGTGCGTGTCGTAAAATAGGTGATCTATTTCCTTCAAAAAAAAATGATCTGATCTTGGAGATTATGTAATGCTTA